TTCGAGATTTTTTAAGAATCAACTTAGTGAAATCACATATTTCGTATAGAAGAAAAAGAAAGGGTTCGCTAGTGTCCGGATGGATCTCAGATAATAGGTCAGATCGTACCAATCCATTTTATTCCAGGGAAAGTATTCAACAATCAGTTAGACAAAATCAAGAGCCTATTCATACGTTCTTGAATAGAAGTAAGGAATCTCAATCTTTGATAATTTTGTCATCATCTAATTGTTTTCAAATGGGTCCATTCACTGATGTAAAATATTACAAGGGGAGAAAAGAATCAATAAAAAAAAATTCGAGAATTTCAAATAGGAATTCGTTAGGACCTTTAGGAACAGCCTATCAAATTGCGAATTTTTTTTACCATGTAAAAACTCATAATCAGATCTCGTTAACTAAATCTTTGCAACTTGACAATTTAAAATATATTTTTCAAGTACTTAAATATTATTTAATGGACGAAATCGGGAGAATTTATAATTCCAATCCATGCAGTAAGGGCCTTTTGAATCCATTCAACTTGAATTGGTATTTTACCCATCATAATTATTGCGAAAAAAAATCCACAATAATTTCCCTTGGACAGTTTTTTTGCGAAAATGTCTGTATAGCCAAACATGGACCACACCTAAAATCAGGTCAAGTTATAATTGTTCAAATTGGATCGGTTGTAATAAGATCGGCGAAGTCTTATTTGACAACTCCAGGAGCAACTGTTCATGGCCATTATGGAGAAATACTTTTCGAAGGAGATACATTAGTTACATTTATATATGAAAAATCGAGATCTGGTGATATAACGCAGGGTCTTCCAAAAGTAGAACAGGTGTTAGAAGTGCGTTCGATTGATTCAATATCAATGAATCTAGACAAGAGAGTTGAGGGTTGGAACGAGCGTATAACAAGAATTCTTGCAATTCCTTGGGGATTCTTGATTGGTTCTGAACTAACTATAGTGCAAAGTCGTATCTCTTTAGTTAATAAGATCCAAAAGGTTTATCGATCCCAGGGTGTGCAGATCCATAATAGACATATAGAAATTATTGTACGTCAAATAACATCAAAGGTCTTGGTTTCAGACGATGGAATATCTAATGTTTTTTTACCCGGAGAACTTATTGGATTATTTCGAGCGGAACGAACGGGGCGTGCTTTGGAAGAATCGATTTGTTACCGAGTTATATTATTGGGAATAACGAAAGCATCTCTAAATACTCAAAGTTTCATATCTGAAGCGAGTTTTCAAGAAACTGCTCGAGTTTTAGCAAAAGGCGCTCTCCGCGGTCGTATCGATTGGTTGAAAGGTCTGAAAGAGAATATTGTTCTAGGGGGGATGATACCCGTTGGTACCGGATTCAAAGGTTTCGTGCACTGTTCAAGGCAGCATAATAACTTTCCTTTTGAAACCAAAAAGAAAAATTTATTTGAGTGTGAAATGAAAGATATTTTGTTCCACCACAGAGAATTTTACATTTCAAAGAATGTACATGATACAGTAGAACACTCATTTCTAGGATTTAATGATTCCTAAGAATAGATTCTTCTAGTTTTTATATATTGTGTTGTAGTCATTTGATTTGGTAATAAAAAAATATAATAAATCAAATAGAAAGAATAAAAAAAATGAAAGGCTTGTATCATGTATCAACGATCAATCTGCGTTAGAAGAGAAGGTTCCATAGGAACAATTTTTTTCTATTTTTATTTTAAGGTGCTTCTTCTGTTTAAAGAAAAAAAAAAGATAAGAAGTGAGGTGAGAGATGACAAGAAGATATTGGAATATCCATTTGGAAGAAATGATGGAAGCAGGAGTTCATTTTGGTCATGGTACTAGGAAATGGAATCCTAGAATGGCACCTTATATATCTGCAAAGCGTAAAGGTATCCATATTATAAATCTTACTAGAACGGCTAGGTTTTTATCAGAAGCTTGTGATTTAGTTTTTGATGCAGCAAGTAGGGGAAAACAATTTTTAATTGTTGGTACCAAAAATAAAGCAGCTGATTCAGTAGCACGGGCTGCAATAAAGGCTCGTTGTCATTATGTTAATAAAAAATGGCTTGGTGGTATGTTAACAAATTGGTATACTACAGAAACGAGACTTCAGAAGTTCTGGGACTTGAGAACAGAACAAAAGACAGGCAGACTCAACCATCTACCGAAAAGAGATGTGGCTGTATTGAAGAGACAACTATCTCACTTGCAAACATATCTGGGCGGAATTAAATATATGGCGGGGTTACCCGATATTGTAATAATTGTTGATCAGCAAGAAGAATATACAGCTCTTCGAGAATGTATTACGTTGGGAATTCCAACAATTTGTTTAATCGATACAAATTGTGACCCGGATCTAGCAGAAATTTCGATTCCAGCGAATGATGATGCTATTGCTTCAATCCGATTAATTCTTAACAAATTAGTATTTTCTATTTGTGAGGGTCGTTCTAGCTATAGACTAAATTCTTGATTATTGATTAATAATAAGAATAAGATTATGTGTAAATTATTTTTGAAACTCCATAGAATAGAATCGGTTACGATTCTTTAATCGTACAAAATAAGTAAAAATAACAGAGGCTATTAGGTTATTAGTTGATATTCAAAATATACAATTGAAGTGGTCAAGTCGAAAAAGAGATGGTTGAATCAAAATAATTCCTTTTTAAAGTTCTATTTATATTTCTTTCAGAGGGTAATATGAATGTTTTATTATGTTCCAGTAACACACTAAAAGGCTTATACGATATATCCGGCGTGGAAGTAGGCCAACATTTCTATTGGCAGATAGGAGGTTTCCAAGTCCATGCTCAAGTACTTATTACTTCTTGGGTTGTAATTGCTATCTTACTAGGGTCAGCCATTATAGCTGTTCGTAATCCCCAAATCATTCCCCCCAACAGTCAGAATTTTTTTGAATATGTCCTTGAATTCATTCGAGACGTGAGTAAAACCCAGATCGGAGAAGAATATGGTTCATGGGTTCCATTTATTGGAACTATGTTTCTATTTATTTTTGTTTCGAATTGGTCGGGGGCTCTTTTACCTTGGAAAATCATACAGTTACCTCATGGTGAGTTAGCCGCACCCACAAATGATATAAATACTACTGTTGCTTTAGCTTTACTAACGTCAGTAGCCTATTTCTATGCAGGTCTTACCAAAAAGGGATTAGGTTATTTCGGTAAATACATTCAACCAACTCCAATCCTTTTACCCATTAACATCTTAGAAGATTTTACAAAACCCTTATCGCTTAGTTTTCGGCTTTTCGGAAATATATTAGCTGATGAATTAGTAGTTGTTGTTCTTGTTTCTTTAGTACCTTTAGTGGTTCCTATACCTGTCATGTTTCTTGGATTATTTACAAGTGGCATTCAAGCTCTTATTTTTGCAACTTTAGCTGCGGCTTATATAGGAGAATCTATGGAAGGTCATCATTAACTAGTTAAAGATATTACGATATTAAGATTAAGCAATTGTCGAATAAAGGAAAGAGATCTAAAAGATCTTTTTCCTAATCTAAGATATGAATGATATGAATAGTTAGTTTACGTTATGGGGAAAAAGCCTGTATATGTGATATTAGATATTCTATAAGTATATATGAACTAAAGATATATCTAATTTTACAAACTCTATGTGCATTTTTAAATTTTTATAGGGGTTCCAAACAAAGTCCTTCTTTTTCGTCGTCGTCTCTAATTTTTAAGTTAATAGTTAATTGGATAAATTTAAATCACGAAAAAGAACAAATAATTCAAAACATGATTTGGAAGAAAAAAAAAGAAATAAATCAAATTTGTACAGATTCACAAAGGTGATAAGAACAAATAAAAAAAGAGATATCGAGGTTTTTCTGATAATTCTCGAATATTGTTATTTCTATTTATTTTTATTCTGGTTTTTTAGTTACTTTGACTGGATAAATTTTATCCATGGAATCAATAAGTCATAATTCGTTGTTTGATTGTATCATTAACTATTTTTTTTTTTTGTTTTGGTACGAGGAACTTATCATGAATCCACTGATTTCTGCCGCTTCCGTTATTGCTGCTGGATTGGCCGTTGGCCTTGCTTCGATTGGACCTGGAGTTGGTCAAGGTACTGCTGCGGGACAAGCTGTAGAAGGGATCGCGAGACAACCAGAGGCAGAGGGAAAAATACGAGGTACTTTATTGCTTAGTCTGGCTTTTATGGAAGCTTTAACAATTTATGGACTGGTTGTGGCATTAGCACTTTTATTTGCGAATCCCTTTGTTTAATCCTACAAACTAAAAATACATATAGTTTTTTTCGAATTAGATTCATAATTTACATTTCTGATTCGTTCAGACAATAGCCCCATGTAAACGACTGATTGGGGGGGGGTTGGCACACCAATTCGCTTTCTTCCTTTACCATGTAACTTTTTTTTAAAAAGTATTGGAACAAAGGATGTATTTTTAAACTCATCTAATATAAGACCCGATACCTAATTCTAATAAGTATCGTTCTTATTGGAAATTTCCAATTGAAAAAAATACATTTTATATAAATAAATATTATTTTTGACTCTATTTTATTTTACTAGTATTTATAAAAATAAATAATAGCAAAAATACTAGAATAAATAAAAAAGATAGATAATTAGTCTTATCTATAAGAATACGAAAGAGGAGATCATATGAAAAATCTAACCGATTCTTTCCCTTCCTTGAGTTATTGGCCATCCGCCGGAAGTTTCGGGTTTAATACCGATATTTTTGCAACAAATCCAATAAATCTAAGTGTAGTGTTTGGTGTATTGATTTTTTTTGGAAAGGGAGTGTGTGCGAGTTGTTTATTTCAAGAATCGGCTGGATCCGACCAACTGCACTTTATTTTTTGGTATTACTAGACAAGAAAAGGTGCATTATTCCGCGAATTACTTCTGAATAAATTACGAAATCATAGTTAAGAACTATAGCATTTCGTGAGTCATTGGTAAATTGACTTTGATTCTCTATCAACCAA